GGTAATAAATACCGGGGCTTTGCAATATTTGATTGATTACAATTCTGTATATTCCACTTACTAGAGAGGTTCCCAGGGAATTCATTAGAGGAATATTTCCAATAAATACGGTTTGTTCTTGCATATCTCTACCGGTTTTCCAAATTAATCCCGCGGATACATATAATTCAGAAGAGTATGTGAGTGATTCATACACAGCATCTCTTTCTTTTATCAAGGGCTCTGCCAATTGATATGTTGCCACAAATAATTGAAATTCAATTTCTTGATCTGTATCTTCAATTTTTGGAAACTTATGAAGTTCTTCCATCAAGCCTTGATCAATGAACCTACAAAATCCGTCAAATTGTATCTGACTAAACCCTGGTATTGTATACATTCCCTCATTTCCATCCCGGAACATCTTAAGTTTTCCGTTTATCGAAAAAATCCAACTATTGGCTCACTCTTCGTTGAACCATATAGATTGATCTAGCAACGATGGAATGTATATTTTGCTCATTTGAACAACATGAAATTTTATCCAACCCCATATACATATATATATGTACTAAATACGTATGAACGGAGGAATAAAAAAAAAATGTGACTCAAATTCGAATTTGCGACAGATACAAATGGAAATGAATTGATAAAACATTCCTGGAAACAAAATTCTGCCACTTAGACTTATGGAGTCTTGTATAGAATATCAAAATAGATCCAATTTCTACCTTATGATATTACGATCAGATTGGGTACCATAAATGGATTCGGAATTGAATCTGTTCTCTATGAGTGAGATAAAGACAGAATAATCAGGAACCGTCTAGAGTTGACTTTGATTTTAGCACTTAATTTATTTCATCGATTCCGTTGTTCAAAAAACGATTCGCAGAGAGAAAAGATATTTCTACCCGTTTGTTAATTAGTAGAATACGATTGAAGTGCGTAAGAGAAGTCATATTTATTAAGTACATGCAGATATAACTATCTAGCTATCCGTATATCCTATCTTTTATCGAAGTTCCCTTGAGGCAACATAGGTCGTGCTATATCCAAATTTCGATTTTATATTCAATATATTCAATGAAAAATGCAAGCACGACGATTTCCTAATAGGAATATGTAGATAAGATACCTGACTAGGTATCCGTGTAAGAATTTCTGTTCTGGGGTTTACATATACACATAATTGTTGTTATAATTGAAATTGAAAAGGATTAATTATGGAAAAGAATTGAGACTGATTAGTCGTATATCAATTTGATCTCCTTATGTCATTAAGGAAACCAAATTGGAGATCAAAATCCAAGAACCATTCATGAATTCACAGTCATTAATGCTTCCAATTTGCTCTGAATTTTGGATTCTGTGACTGGAAATCCATTTTTCTCTTTCAATAGAAAAAAAGGGGAAAGCTTTTATTTAGGTGTTGTGTGTTTTGAAATACAATCAATCTAAGAGAACAACAGGACCCAATCAAAAAAAAGAAATGGTTCAGCAATTCCCCAGAATATTTCCATCTATATCTATTTTGTATCGTTTTGGCGGCATGGCCGAGTGGTAAGGCGGGGGACTGCAAATCCTTTCTCCCCAGTTCAAATCCGGGTGTCGCCTGATTAACAAAAGACTCGGAATTTCTTACCCTACTAAACTAATAGAACTCACAAAATTCTTGCCTGGCAGAAGCAGAGGTAAGGGGCGGGGACTGTCGATACCCAATTTTAAGAATCGGGGGGTTGACTTTCAATTATTTCTTCAAAAATCGGGGTGTGACCCAAACCTGTACCATACCAATATGAATTACCAATATAAATAAAGAAATACTCACTTAATTACGGATTCCTGATGCGTTCAGGCCATTGATTTGATTTATCAATCGAATCAAATCCATAGTAAGATTCAATTGTGAGATTCAGAACTACGAAAGTCAGGGACCGTAAATCCGTGTATCCAAAAGAAGGTTCCTAAGAGACTGTAAATCCTTGCTCCTAGGATCCAAGAAGGGGTTGGTTATAGGAAGGACTATAAATACTTCCTAATTACCTTACCCTACTAGTGTTTACTGACTGAGTCTTGAAGTAGATTGGGTAGGCTGGGGGGGAATCCAATTAGGAGTTGTGGAAAGAACTGAAGATACTTTGTATCCATACAAACTCATGAGAGTCTCTGAGTGCTCAGGTTTTCAATTAATATTGTATGGGTGATTGGCTTTTATAGAATAAAAGTGGAAAAAAGTGCTTTCGTTGGGGTAACCCCGCTAAGAATGTAATCCAAGAATGGAATAGGGTGTCTTCCAATTGTTTCACATTTCACAGAAGTAGAGACAGTAAGGCTTAGATGGGAAATTAGGAGTATGTGATAGATAGTTATATATCTTGATGGTATATTTTTTTTTTTCTGCTTTTTGTTTATGAAAGGCAACAGTAGGTCTTACTATTCCTACATATTCCATTAGTCACATTCCCTTGAGACTTCCAAGGGGCAACTGTGTATCTTGCTTGTACTTAGTGCTTTC